GATTCGACATACATAAGATAGACGGAATCACGCTCTGTAGGATTTGAACCTACGACATCGGGTTTTGGAGACCCGCGTTCTACCGAACTGAACTAAGAGCGCTTTCAAAGAAAATTTTTTTCCACTTAACTTCTAACACATCTCGCATAAATATAGTATCCAAAAATGAAAGATTATGCCCCATTTTAGTCGATCTCAATTAATCTCTCGTTACTGCCCATAGGAGAAGTAATAGGTAGGGATGACAGGATTTGAACCCGTGACATTTTGTACCCAAAACAAACGCGCTACCAAGCTGCGCTACATCCCTTTTTAAAATTGTTGTACAGTGTCATTGTACAAAATACCTGTCTTGTTTTCCATATCTTTATTTTCTCCTCTATCTATATAGAACTTTCTTGTCATTTCTTGTTTTTGGTTTCATATAATAAAAGAATTATATACATCTGAAACCCAACCTAACATATAAAAAAGAATGAATATTTATCCGTAATGCTCAGGAAGAAGGGGTCATCTTTTTCTTTTTTAGTGACAGGAAAATCTCATCTATTGGTTCATTGTACATATCCATTTTTGTTAGGAAATCCGCGTAAAAATAAATAAAAATGATCTTGAACTACAGCATCTGACAATATATGTATTACAATAAAGAAGGAGGATTTTCAATGCGAGATCTAAAAACATATCTCTCCGTGGCACCTGTGTTAACTACTCTATGGTTTGGGTCTTTAGCGGGTCTATTGATAGAAATTAATCGTTTATTCCCAGATGCCCTGTCATTCCCCTTTTTTTAATTCTAGTTATTGATATGCGAAGAAATGAAGAAATATAATTCCACATGACGTAACTAAAACCTCGCCTCTCCCTTTCAATTCTTTAGAATAGTAAGGAAAGAGAAGGAAAAAGTGTATTGAACCTCATAAAAAATCCGGTAGATCCAAGATTGAATTTGGGAAAACAGAAATAAAATTAAAATGTGTATCCAGTCTAGGGCGGACTCTACGAAATCATAGCATAGAAAGAAGATACTTAAATGAAATATTGGGATTTAGGATAGAAATAATTGATAGTTAGAAAGAAATTGTATTACTTAATTATTATTCTATTTTGTATTACTTAACTTAATATATACTATATTAATACATATTCTATTAATTAGATAATAAATTAATTAGATAAGATAATAAGAAGAATTACAACGAAATGCTTAGAAATGGAATTTCTAACTAGTAACTTCTATTGATTTTTTTCTTCTTCTTTGGTTCGGATCGAAAATATAAGACTTAAGTTAAGTCGATACAAAATCTAAAGGAGGTTCATGGCCAAGGGTAAAGATGTCAGAGTCAGAGTTATTTTGGAATGTACCAGTTGTGTCCGAAATAGTGTCAATAAGGAATCGCGGGGCATTTCTAGATATATTACTCAAAAGAATCGCCACAATACACCCAGTCGATTAGAATTGCAAAAATTTTGTCGCTATTGTCATAAGCATACGATTCATGGGGAAATCAAGAAATAGATCGAAGGGAACATCATGTGTTCGATCTTTCCAAAGAACAGGACAGGAAGAGTAAGAACTTAACATATATAATATACATAATATATACAAATCAAACCCGATTTTATGTAGATATTCTTTCATGTGTATAGATATATAGTATATGAATGAAATAATATATGAATCAAAGCCTATTTCGGTTGGATCCGAAATGAATAAATAAATAGAACTTTAGAGATAAGGAATAAACCATGGATAAATCCAAGCAACCTTTTCGTAAATACAAGCGATCTTTTCGTAGGCGTTTGCCCCCAATTGGATCGGGGGATCGAATCGATTATAGAAACATGAGTTTAATTAGTCGATTTATTAGCGAACAAGGAAAAATATTATCTAGACGAGTGAATAGATTGACCTTGAAACAACAACGATTAATTACTATTGCTATAAAACAAGCTCGTATTTTATCTTTGTTACCTTTTCTTAATAATGAGAAACAATTTGAGAGAGCTGAGTCGATCCCAAGAACTATTGGTCCTAGAACCAGAAATAAATAGGCATACTCCTCAATTGACTCAAAAATCCAATTGGAACTCAAGCTCAGATTGATGCTTTGTTCGAAAAGGCCTAGAATCCTGATTTGATTCTTGTGTTATAATATAAGAAACAAAAATGGGGGAGAAGAAGAAATATTTTTTTTTATTGAAACATGTTCGTTCATTTCTACTACTTATCTTAATTTATTTTTATTCTATATCTTCCTGGAGTTCATTCTCCGGGGAATTCCCTTTCAATCATTCCTGTATATTACTTTTGAATCTCCTTTATTTGATAATTTTATTGGAAATCATGTAAAGACAATTCTTATTTGATATAGCTATTTGCGCAAGTATTTTACGATTAAGAAGCAATTGCTTCTTGTACAGATTGTGTATTAATATACTATAACTATAGAATACCTTATTCTCACGAGTTACTGCGTTTATCCGAGTGATCCACAAACGACGAAAATCCCTCTTTTGTCTGCCTCTATCTCGATGAGAGGAAACCAAAGCTCTCATTTTCTGTTGAGTAATCGTTCGAGTAAGTCTTGAATGAGCCCCTCTAAAGGTTGATGCAAATAAACGAATTTTTGTTCGACGTCTCCGAGCTGTATATCCTCGTTTAACTCTGGTCATTGAATCAGATTAAAGCTTAATGAATAACTAATTGATTTCTCTTCTTTCAGTCATCCTTTTCCCCTTCCCCGGTCGATTAATAACAAAACGGATTATTCCGATATATAAAATATCAATTCCAATGGCTTTTGCTACTATGACCTTCCCAACCACGATTTTGTATTCTATTCCTTCCAGTTATTTCACTGGAAATAAGAAATTAGAATGATACTAAATAAAAAAAAAAATAGTGGGTTCCATCGTTTCTATGGTTACCTCTTAAACGGTGAGGTCCTCTCTATACACCGGAGCCTCTTCTTTCATTTAATCAAATGTTATTGTTAACTTGTATAGTTCACACTCTTTGGCTCTACCTATCTACAGTAATAGCTCTTTTCACAAAAAGAGTTATCCATACAGTGACGGCATTTAATTATGAAAGTTGGCTAGGTAGCTGACCCTGTTAGTCCGTTCTTTCAAGAAAAGGAGCATAACCTTTTTGCTTCTTATGATACCATTTCCTCCGCTTAATGGATAACCATTTGCTACCAATGGGGAATTGCTTCTTATTTCAAATCTAGATGATTGGATTTGCACCAATGGAAACCATAAATTCCATATACAATATGGGTATATGATAGATCTTCTCTATCTATCCTATTCATTGGTACCGGTCATTGATACTGAAAAAATTGTCTCATTTGTTCGAACTTATGATCTGAACGAGTCGCACATACACCCTAGTACATGTTCCTCGACGCTGAGGACATCCTCTAAGAGCGGGAGATTTTGTAACATTTCTTATTGGCTGTCTTGTGTTTCTAATAAGTTGTTTAATAGTTGGCATGTCGTATGTATATATATGTATATATAGAATAAAATGGGTTGGTTTAGATCGATCTTAACCTGATGATTGATCATCATGAATTATTTCTATTCAATATCAAATCACAGAAAATTTGAATTATGGTTTGAAATAAAATAGATTTATATGAAATCCCCAGTATTTTCATTTTCGACCGCTACAAGATCAACAATGCCATGAGCTTGGGCTTCTGTTGCTGACATAAAAACATCCCTTTCCATATCCTCGGATACAACCCATAAAGGGTTGCCCGTTCTTTGTACATAAACCTTTGTTAGGGTTTCGCGAAGTTTCAGTAGTTCTTCCGCTTCCAGGATAAATTCCCCTGCTTGTGCCTCATAAAAAGAACTAGCAGGTTGGTGAATCATAACCCTGATGATATTGATATAACATCATGAACGGTTCTTCTATCTCGCATGATTGGGCTAAACTAAAGTAGGGGATAAAAAAATAACAAGAAAAAAAAATCAAATAGAATTGAATAACCGTACAGGCATCTTTTGTTCATTGCATACGGCTCTGCAATGGAATTGACTTTTTCTTCTCTTCTATTCTATCGAAGAAAGAAATAGAATCCATCTAATCCAGATCGTTGAATGATCCATTTACCACCCTTCCTTTCGTAGAAGTAAAAAAGAATACTATGATGGTTCTGTTACTTTATATATTTATCTCGTCTGTGATTTAGCAATCCCAAAGTTTCTTTTTGATACGATCAAATAAGTCAAAAATGATCTTTTTTTTTTTCATTTTCGTACTCTTTCTTTCATAGCATAAGTATCAGAAAGAGACTTCTGGTGTGGAAGAAAAATGGTTTGTGACGCTGAAATGTACTCCCGACACATAAGATCAAATCGGAAATAACCTTTATTTCATACTACTATCTCGATACAAAATCTCATGTTATGAAAAAACAATAATGGTTTGTTCATATCGAACCCGAAGTGCCATGCTATTATTACTTATAATTTTCTTTTATAATCAATGTGGCGAAGGCATAGTCTTCTTTTTTTTTTCAATCAAATAAAAACTCATTGGCGCCAAGCGTGAGGGAATGCTAGACGTTTGGTAATTTCTCCTCCGACCAGAATAAAAGATCCCATTGACGCGGCTAATCCCATGCATATCGTATGCACATCAGGTGACACAAATTGCATAGTATCATAAATGGCTATTCCTGGTATTACCCATCCGCCGGGAGAGTTTATAAACAAATAAAGATCCCTAGTACCATCTTCTATACTGAGATATACCATGAGACCAACAAGTTGATTCGAGATCTCGCTATCAACCTCTTGGCCTAAAAAAAGTAATCTTTCTCGATAAAGTCGGTTGATTAGGACAAAATTGCATCCCTTAGGAACCGTACGTGCACCTTTGGATACATACGGTTCAAAAAAATTGTGAAAAAGAAAAAAAAGAATCAATGTGTCGATTCCAGTTTTATTTCTTTTTTTTTTATGTAACAGGTTTTCTTAATGAAAGGTCTTCTATTAAAAAAAACGAGATGAGTTTAGGCTCCCTTCCCTCTAAAAAAAAAGAGATTACTGAACTTATTAAACTAACCTATCATTGATGTATTGTTTCATCGATATTAAAATCACGATGTCATTGTCTTGTTCCTGAATGGGCCCTTTCAATTCTTTTAGGTTCATGGTCTACCCCGGGAAAAGATCTGTCCGAATTCTATTTGCACATATAGGACAAATGGTCTCAGTACCATTTTTTTGTTATGACTTCTTTTTTTTTTGTTAATTTCGTGTCTTGCTTTCCCAAAACTATTTGATGTATTCATCATACTATTCCGTTGGTCGGCAATTTGGGATCACTACTATCACTACTATAGTAATAGTAGGTATAAGAATCATTTATGATACAAGTGGTAATCATACATATATTATATTAACAATTTGTTATCGATTTGGTATTTTCTGAACGGAGCCTGGATACTTTATTTTATCAGTCCAAGTAAACCATAAATTCTTCTAAATTGATAATATTGATCCCCAATATAAAATAAATTGATCTAATTGCACTTCACGCTCCGAATGATTGATTGATGCCTCACTCAATACAATATCTCTTGGGCGAAACAGAGGATATCTCGATCAGGGGAGAGAACGGGTAAATCCCATATGACCCAATATGTCTGACAAGTCGCACTATACGTCAACCCAAACCGCATCTTCCTCTCCAGGACTCCGAAAAGGTACTTTTGGAACACCAATGGGCATTAAATTAAAGAAAAAAATTTAGTACTATACTTCACTTTAATATGGAAACGTAACAATCAATGGTTTATTGTCTTCATCCCTTTTTTCTCTTTATTCTATTTGATACATAGATTGGAAAGTTTATAGAGTAAGACAGAATGAATAAAGAAAAAATTTGAACGAAGAAATCGATCGTTCGAATGATAAACAAGTATCTATCCATTCGTTCCCCAAAAATGGGACCAATCCTCCCATTGCGTATTGGTACTTATCGGGTATAGAATAGATCTGCTTCTCTTTGTTCTTACGAACAAAATTGTTCCGTTATTTTCACGTTATTTTCAATGGAATGGAATAAATATTAATCCTTTCTGATACGGAATCTACTGAAAAGGTTAGGTACATGGTTAGTATATATAGTCTTTTCCAATGCGATAAAATAAAGTGGCATAGTGTCTATTTTTCTTTGATAAAGAGGTATTTCCATGGGTTTACCTTGGTATCGTGTTCATACTGTCGTATTGAATGATCCCGGTCGATTGCTTTCTGTTCATATAATGCATACAGCTCTAGTTTCTGGTTGGGCTGGTTCGATGGCTTTATATGAATTAGCGGTTTTTGATCCCTCTGATCCCGTTCTTGATCCGATGTGGAGACAAGGTATGTTCGTTATACCCTTCATGACTCGTTTAGGAATAACCAATTCGTGGGGCGGTTGGAGTATTTCAGGAGGAACTATAACAAATCCGGGTATTTGGAGTTATGAAGGTGTGGCAGGGGCACACATAGTGTTTTCCGGTTTGTGCTTCTTGGCAGCTATCTGGCATTGGGTATATTGGGACCTAGAAATATTCTGTGATGAACGTACGGGAAAACCTTCTTTGGATTTGCCCAAGATCTTTGGAATTCATTTATTTCTCTCAGGGGTAGCTTGCTTTGGCTTTGGCGCATTTCATGTAACAGGTTTGTATGGTCCTGGAATATGGGTGTCCGATCCTTATGGACTAACTGGAAAAGTACAATCTGTAAATCCAGCGTGGGGCGCGGAAGGTTTTGATCCTTTTGTTCCGGGAGGAATAGCCTCTCATCATATTGCAGCGGGTACATTGGGCATATTAGCAGGCCTATTCCATCTTAGTGTTCGTCCGCCTCAACGTCTATACAAAGGATTACGTATGGGCAATATTGAAACTGTACTTTCCAGTAGTATCGCTGCTGTTTTTTTTGCAGCTTTTGTTGTTGCTGGAACTATGTGGTATGGTTCAGCAACTACCCCAATCGAATTATTTGGTCCTACTCGTTATCAGTGGGATCAGGGATACTTTCAGCAAGAAATATATCGAAGAGTTAGTGCCGGGCTAGCCGAAAATCTTAGTTTATCGGAAGCTTGGTCTAAAATTCCCGAAAAATTAGCTTTTTATGATTATATTGGTAATAATCCGGCAAAGGGGGGATTATTCAGAGCAGGCTCAATGGACAATGGGGATGGAATTGCTGTTGGATGGTTAGGACACCCCGTCTTTAGAGATAAAGAAGGGCGCGAGCTTTTTGTACGTCGTATGCCTACTTTTTTTGAAACATTTCCGGTAGTTTTGGTAGATGAAGACGGAATTGTGAGAGCTGATGTTCCTTTTAGAAGGGCAGAATCAAAGTATAGTGTTGAACAAGTAGGTGTTACTGTTGAGTTCTATGGTGGCGAACTTAATGGAGTAAGTTATTCTGATCCTGCTACTGTGAAAAAATATGCTAGACGTGCCCAATTAGGTGAAATTTTGGAATTAGATCGGGCTACTTTGAAATCCGATGGTGTTTTTCGTAGCAGTCCAAGGGGTTGGTTCACTTTTGGGCATGCTACGTTTGCTTTGCTCTTCTTTTTCGGACACATTTGGCATGGCGCTAGAACCTTGTTCAGAGATGTTTTTGCTGGTATTGATCCAGATTTGGATGCTCAAGTGGAATTTGGAGCATTCCAAAAACTTGGAGATCCAACTACAAGGAGACAAGTAGTCTGATACGACATTGTTGTGGTATCTTTCGCCTCTATTTTTTTTTATTTGACATTGGGTATCAGAGAAATCTTGACTTGAATCACCATCTTTTCTTTGACTTTTTTTCTTTCTTTATATGATATGGTAAATGATCCCAAATGAATAGGTGTGGAAGCTATAATTGTAAACCACGATCGAATCCATGGAAGCATTGGTTTATACATTCCTTTTAGTCTCGACTTTAGGGATAATTTTTTTCGCTATCTTTTTTCGAGAACCACCTAAGGTTCCGACTAAAAAAATGAAATAACCTTTCGAAATAATTTAATTGAAGTAATGAGCCTCCCATATTGGGAGGCTCATTACTTCAACTAGTCCCCGTGTTCTTCGAATGGATCTCTTAGTTGTTGAGAGGGTTGCCCAAAAGCGGTATATAGGGCGTACCCAGTAAAGCTTACAAGTAAACCAGATATGGAGATGGCGACTAGGGTTGCTGTTTCCATTTTTAGATAATTTCAAGATCACAATGGATCTACGATAAGATCATTTATTTACAACTACAACGGAATAGTATACAAAGTCAACAGATCTCAACCAATCATTAAATAGGATTTATGGCTACACAAACCGTTGAGGATAGTTCTAGATCTGGGCCAAGACGAACTACTGTAGGGGATTTATTGAAACCATTGAATTCGGAATATGGTAAAGTAGCTCCGGGATGGGGGACTACACCACTTATGGGGGTCGCAATGGCTCTATTTGCGATATTCCTATCTATTATTTTGGAAATTTATAATTCTTCCGTTTTACTGGATGGAATTTCAATGAGTTAGGTTTATAAGAACTATGAAGTCCTAGTCTTTCAATCAAAGAAAAAATTACTTTAGACTTGGATTTCTAGACCATTCTATTCTGGTAGTTCGACCGTGGAATTTATTTGTTTCGGTATTTCCGGAATATGAGTGTGTGACTTGTTATAATTGATCCTATTGATAATACATAGAATGGACCTGTTATCTCTATCAAGATGATTCTACCTCGTCGGATATTTATTCTAGTATCTGGAGCACGGAATATATAGAATAGATCAAGAAAAGAAATATTTGAACTATGATTCATACCTACTATTTATTCAGACCTCGCAACCGGACTCAAAAAAAATTCAAATAGGTATTTCCTAAATCAAACGAATTTTATTCCTTCAGATTTATTTTGACCGAAGGATAACTCTTTCTCTAGATTTTGTTGAGTCATTACATCCATTCATTCAATAAGTGATCATCAAAGGTTCTTACTCAGAGAACCTTTGAGTTTAGCTTGAGGCTAAATCATCGTGGTTCTAGTATGAATCTGAGGTTTCAATTGATTCATAGGGTCTCAACAAGAGAATTCCTATCAATAGTAAAACAAGAGTAAATCCGCAGTACGCACAAAAAAAAACAATAAATCAAATAACAAATAAAAAATAGGGAAGAGAAGATTCAAGAGGCCTGTAACGATCAACATAAAGAAAGACAGATGAGCCAACTTGATATTTTTTGGCATTATCATCACAAAGAAGAGATTCCGGATTTTTGTTACTTCGTATCTTCGAGGCAAATCGAATCAAGTGGTTAATGAAGTTTTTAACTTTCTATTATATATCCGTTGAAATCAGTATTTGTGTGTTTCCACTTGAGCCGTACGAGATGAAATTCTCATATACGGTTCTCAGAGGGGGAATTCCATTGGGTTACCTATCTCAATAAAGTATATGATTGGTTTGAGGAACGTCTTGAGATTCAGGCGATTGCAGATGATATAACTAGTAAATATGTTCCTCCTCATGTCAACATATTTTATTGTTTAGGGGGGATCACACTTACTTGTTTTCTAGTACAAGTAGCTACGGGTTTTGCTATGACTTTTTACTATCGTCCAACCGTTACAGAGGCTTTTTCCTCTGTTCAATACATCATGACTGAGGCCAACTTTGGTTGGTTAATCCGATCAGTTCATCGATGGTCAGCAAGTATGATGGTTCTCATGATGATCCTGCACGTATTTCGTGTGTATCTCACAGGTGGATTTAAAAAACCTCGCGAATTAACTTGGGTTACGGGTGTGGTTTTGGCTGTATTGACTGCATCTTTTGGTGTAACTGGTTATTCCTTACCTCGGGACCAAATTGGTTATTGGGCAGTAAAAATCGTGACAGGCGTACCTGAAGCTATTCCTGTAATAGGATCGCCTTTAGTAGAGTTATTACGTGGAAGTGCTAGTGTGGGCCAATCCAC